TCGACGAGGTGGAGGCTCCCGGGCCGAATCCAGACGAAGGCGCAGCTCCCGAGCCGAATCAAGGCGAAGGCGCAGCTCCCGAGCCGAATCAAGGCGAAGGAGCAGCTCCCGAGCTCGACGCGGAGCAGCGCTTTTCCGCCGTAGTGGATAATCTGACGGCCCTCCTAAATTCCATCTTGGTGGAAGAAGGCGTAAATCGCTCAGATGAGCAGGTGAAAGCCCGGATATTCCAAATAATGGAATGGGAGCCCCACCCCCACCCGCACCCGCAGGATCCTAACCACCCTAGTGTGGAGGAGGAAATACGGGAAGCGGAGTGGATTGTACGGGATCTTTTGGGGAATGGGCACCGGTCTGGAGTATACAAGGAAGTCAAGAGGAGTTTTAATGAAGAGCCTTATTTTTGAAGTGAAGGAGTTTTAATGAAGAGCCCTATTTTGGAATTTCTGTCATTGGCCTGACCAGATATTTGTTTTCATGCCTTTTTTGGGGGGACCAACCCAACCGGCGATTTCCGACAAGTCTTTCTGAATTGTTAGAGCAAGAAGCGGAACTACAGGGATTAAATGAAAAGTGTTTCTTACGATTACGCCCAACAGCCCACTTGAGCAATTTGCCATTATCCCATTGATTCCTATGAATATAGGAAACTTGTATTTCTCATTCACAAATCCATCTTTGTCTATGCTGCTAACTCTCAGTTTGGTCCTACTTCTGGTTCATTTTGTTACTAAAAACGGAGGGGGAAACTCAGTACCAAATGCTTGGCAATCTTTGGTAGAGCTTATTCATGATTTCGTGCCGAACCCGGTAAACGAACAAATAGGTGGTCTTTCCGGAAATGTTAAACAAAAGTTTTCCCCTTGCATCTCGGTCACTTTTACTTTTTCGTTATTTCGTAATCCCCAGGGTATGATACCTTATAGCTTCACAGTTACAAGTCATTTTCTCATTACTTTGGGTCTATCATTTTCGATTTTTATTGGCATTACTATAGTGGGATTTCAAAGAAATGGGCTTCATTTTTTAAGCTTATCATTACCCGCAGGAGTCCCACTGCCGTTAGCACCTTTTTTAGTACTCCTTGAGCTAATCCCTCATTGTTTTCGCGCATTAAGCTCAGGAATACGTTTATTTGCTAATATGATGGCCGGTCATAGTTCAGTAAAGATTTTAAGTGGGTCCGCTTGGACTATGCTATGTATGAATGATATTTTGTATTTCATAGGAGATCCTGGTCCTTTATTTATAGTTCTTGCATTAACCGGTCCGGAATTAGGTGTAGCTATATCACAAGCTCATGTTTCTACGATCTCAATCTGTATTTACTTGAATGATGCTACAAATCTCCATCAAAGTGGTTATTTATTTATAATTGAACAAAAGCGAGGAGCGAACAAAGTGAGCTTACCGAGTTTACGAGGTGAAGGAGCGATAACTTCCTTTCCTTTTCCCCGGATCGAAAAAAAAAAAAGATTCCGAGCACGTCTGGTCAAAGTCTATCTTGTCTTTACCACGAGTCATTTTCCTTGGCTAACAAACATTGTCGTTTTGCCCATATCCGCGGGTTCTTCAATTGTGTTTCTCCCTCATAGAGGAAATAAGTAAGGTGGTATACTATATTTATCCGCTTATTGGAACTCCTTCTAATGACCTATGCATTCTGTTATCATTTCCAGTTGGACGATCCGTTAATCCGGAAGAAACTAACTGTTTCCATTTTTGAGGGCGCCTTGAAGCTTCAAAAGATTTTAGCCAGAAAACGGCTGCGCTAACGCGCCGCGCGTCAGCGCTCAAGGTTGCTCCGGCAGCAAGTTCAGGCGCCCGCTAGGGCGCCGCAAGCGCTGCAAAGCCGAAGCAGCAAGAAAGCCGGATGCAACAAGCAACGGATTGAGCGCTGACGCGCGAAAGCCGTTGCGCGGTAGCGCAGCCGAGCAAGCAACGGCTTTCGCGCGTCAGCGCTCAAGCATGCGAAAGCCGGAGTGCGCGTTAGCGCACTTACGTTTTCTCGCTTGTTGGTTAGGCTAGGCGCTCATGGAGTTGCTTGTTTCTTCGCTTACTCCGCCGATGGGCGGGTGGTTCTTCTGATAGAAGAACAGATCGAAGAGCGAAGCGATAGCTTCGCGTTGTGTTGGATGGAAGCACTACCTTTTGCTTGCCCTAAGATCTAAAACAGAGGCGGGCTTGCCTGCGCTTCCCGGTCTATTCGGCTCGGCGAACCTATTCTCTTCTCTACTAAACTAACCACCTGAGCCAACTCGAGAAACGAAAACAAAAATGACAATCCATTCTATTGTTATTCAAAAATTACTGAGTACGAACGCACATCTAGGCCGTCGGGTAGCTGCTCACCATTTCAAAGTCTATATCTGTGGTTCCAGAAATGGAATTGCTATTCTCGATTCAGACAAGACACTGATTTGTTTACGAAACGCTTGTCATTTTATAGGATCTCCCATTCGTCAAAAAGGCCGTTCCTTCTTTGTAAATACCAATTCGTTATTGGATGAGATAATGGAACAAATGGCGACGAGAATCGGCTGTATCAATGATTCTCAATGGAGGATCGGGGGTTTTTTGACCAATTGTTCAAGTCCGAAAAAAATCCGCTCGAGAAACAAGAAGATCAATTTCGGGTCGAACCAACAACCAGATTGTGTAGTTATTATGGATGCAGATAGAAAGTCCTCGGTCATACTTGAAGCTGATCGATCACAAATACCTATTGCATCTTCAGTGGATTCGAATATCCCATTGGGATCCTATAAAAGAATCACTTATCCCATTCCAGCGAATGATCCTATACAGTTCGTATATCTATTTCGTAATTCGATCACGAAAACTGTTCTTCTTGAACGGGGAAGAATCGTTGCGATGAAGGAGACTGCGGGAGAAGAAACAACTCATCGATCGACCTTTTCCAAGAAGAATTGGTTTTAGTCGATCGGTCGACTGGTCAAATACCAAGCTAGGGGGGACCTGTTTATGGATTGAACAAGAATTGTACGACTTCGGGCTGGGCTGGATGGAACAAGTGCGGGCCTAGCCCAATCTTCGTACACAGCAGCCAACGTCCTGGGGCGGGGCGCTCTGACGATGCGGAGAGCAAACAAAGGCGAGTTTGCTATGTTGGACGGACGAAAAGCTGCAACAAGACGGGTGGCTACCTGCAGTGGGACCACGGCACGGGGAGATCAGGGGCAAATAGGGATGGACAGCTCGAAGAAAGCGCCACATGCGGAACTGTCTAGATAGAATTCCGGCCCGTTAAAGAATAGGGGTCCCCTCGGGACCAAAGACTCCCTGCAAGAGGTACATTCCCTTACAACTACGAACATAGAGAGTCTACGGGCCTTGATCAAAAGCAAGAAGCTTCGGCGAAGGGCTAGGTGTTTAGAGGATAAAGTGGCGATAAGAGGGCGAGCGGAGCATCAATCTCATCTCCGCACAAGTATCTGGCTTCGCCCCCCCCCCCACACTTGGTGAAAATGGTAAACACGACAGACTCAAAATCTGTTCCATTCAAACGCGGTTCGAATCCGATAGCGAGTGGGGCCAACAAGACCAAGGCTTTCTACTCGCGGTGATTGATGATAGAAAGTGACTTTGTAACCTTGACTCCACCTTCGTGGAACGGGAGTGGCCCTAGCGGGAAGGGATGGACGAGCTCGCTCCAACCGAGCAGGAGTGGGGAACTTTATGAACTATATATAGATCCTCCTTCCGACTGACCAAAAAAAAGGGCTATCTTATCATTTCTTTTAGAGTCATTTAGATTGATTCTTGTTAGAGTGACTTTATCTACCTACGGAAAGGAAAGAAGGCTACTGCTCTATTGCCTGACTTGACTGACTGGACTGCTCTTTAAGGGAAGGGCCGCAGGGAAAGAAGGAAAGGAAGGAAGTCTTATCTCATCTTTAAAGGCAGAAAGGCTAATCTTTTATAGTTTAGTTGAGTTTAGTCTATAATGATGGATAAAAGTAACTTACCGCTCTTTAAGGGGAGGGCCGGAGGGAAGGCTAGCTATATACACATACACCTGCCCACCAGAGATGCCTACGAGAGACCGAACCGAAGGGAAAGCTAGTCTTTCTTCTAGTCTAGTCAAGATAGTCTTTTCTGGTTAGAGGGACTAACCTACTCTCCGACTCTGCAAGCACACGCTCGCAGGCGGGGATATTTATTCCTTCGGCCTACCGATTATCCCCTTTTGGTCAGGTTGCCTACGCTTGGTGAGGTTGCCTTAGCTCGCTCCGTCTTCCTGAGACGGATGCTCGCTGCGGCTGTAAGAGTGCTTTCACCTATACAAAAAAATATTTTTACCATATGAAATGCCATTTTCTATTTGTTTCCCTTAATCCATCAGGAGATGAAATCCCTCATATCCATTTTTATTTTACCTTTGCGTTGGGGGCTATGGCAGTCGAGTGGAGGCAACTTCTGGACTTAAACTACTATGATTGATGCACTGGACCTCAACCCATTACGTATCTATTTCTCCGTACAGGAAATGAGGGAAGGAAAGACTATCTGGGGTTCTTATCTCCCCTCCTCTGGCCAACCATACCAACTAGTGAGTAGTCGTCCAATTCCGGTATTTGTTCCGTTTCCCCGGCAAATACAAATACTACAATTTCTTAGCCGGGTTGGGCATGACGGCTATTCCTTCCTGTCAATGGCCCTCCATCATTGAACCCCTATCCCGGCGGCTATGTCGCCCTATCCCCCACTCAATTGTTCTATTCTATATTCCCCGGCCTCATCCGAATCAAATGTCCAGGTCGGTTGCCACTTGACCATCTTTAGCTTCTTCTCTCACTCCAAACAATTCTCTTCTTCATCGCCCGACCGAACCGAATAGGGAGATGGTTGTACTGCTGGTGCCCCATCGTGATCTTCGCTATACCCTTCTGATTTCCCGGCCGGGACGGAATAACCAATTGAATATCCTCGGAAAAATTGGGGATAGGGAAAAAGGTAAGCTTATTACTTAAGGTTAGAACAGGTGAGGTTAAAGGTGCCGAGCTTGAAATCCCTAGCAAAGCTGAATCTCCCCGAACCTGAAGCAATGGCTTTTCAATCACGGGTTGGAAACTCTTCCTTCTCCAAGCCTGGCTCACCTGCCAAATCAAGGTATGAACTCGGCGCGGATTCCCCCGCATCGAAGAAGCTACTTTTGTGCCTCCCCACGTCTCTTTCCCCCAATCGGTGGTGTCTCCCCTAGTGGTCTAGGAATGAATGGCTTGAATCAATCTAAACTTCTTATTTATAGGAAGGATTCGATCTGGTCACCCCACCCGGAAAAAGGAGAAACCTATCTTTCCCAGCCGGTACGCTGCCGATGTCCCACAACTCCAATATCCCGAACCATAAGGACTCGAATGGAATGCTAGCGTTCTGTTGGATTTGCATCCGACACTTTATAGGGAAGAGGGGTTGGCCGTACATGAGAAATCAATATTGCGGAGATCGCGATGGCGGGCATTAGAGGCTCAGGAATACAAAATCGTCGTCTGCCGGAATGGAAGAAAGCCGTTGAAAAGCAGGGGAAGTGGTCAGCCAGCCAGCCCGGGAGGGATTGTCGGAATTCGAGAAGTGATGAATGATGATCGCATAGCTGCCGGAAACCGTGATGACCAAGTAGGTTCGACCAGCAAGCGTAGGCAACAAGCAACTCCATGAGCGCTAACGCCTAACCAACAAGCAACGGATGAGCGCTGACGCGCGAAAGCCGTTGCAACAAGCGAGAAAACTACAGCGCAACAAGCAACGGATTGAGCGCTAGCGCTCAAGCCGTTGCGCGGTAGCGCAGCCAGCGCAACGGCAGCGCGCTAGCGCGTGCATCCGTTTTGAATCTTGCTGCTAGCCGCGCTAGCGCTCAAGCCGTTGCGCTAACGCGCAGCCGAGCAAGCGATTCAAAGCCGTTGCTTGTCGCGCTAGCGCGTGCATCCGTTTTGAATCTTGCTGCAACGGCAAAGCGCGTTGCGGCGCCCTAGCGGGCGCCTGAACTTGCTGCCGGAGCTTGCTTGAGCGCTGACGCGCGAAAGCCGTTGCGCTAACGCGCATCCGAGCAAGCGAGAAAACGGAAGCGCGCGCTAGCGCGCTCCGGCTTTCGAGCCGGAGCGCGCTAGCGCGCGCAGTAGTTTTGAATCATGCTGTTAGCGCAGCCGTTTTCTTGCTGGGTCAGCGAGGGCCTTTATATGCTTCACCTTTGATCGCTTTAGCGTATAAAGAAGTCAAGGTCAACCTTGATCGCTTTAGCGTATCAACACTAAAGGGGTGGGCCAAACAGGATGGACTGACTGCACAGTGGCAGAAGCAGTGATGGGTAAGGCGGCCCTCCAGGGAAGCGAAGGGAAGCGGATTTCAACGATAGGGGCATGCCGGGCCTTCCTCAACGACTCAGGTATTGGTCCGTCATTCAACCGGCGGTAAGGCAGTGGTATGGGTATACTCATGGGTCTTGTCTTGGTCTCGGGCTTTCAGCAGGGGCGGGTCTTTCCCTTTATACGCTAAAGCATATAAAGGCAAGCATAGGCGGAGGTACCACCACCGGTAGCGTAGCTAAGGTAGTACCATAGGTGAAGGCGGGATGGAAGCTGAGAATGCAATCCGATGCCCCTGGTTACACTACTGATCCAACAAAGTGATTCAATCAGTCAATCTCGAGCTTTTCAGTCTCGCCTATCCGTGTTTGAGGAAGCGGTGGACTATAGGGAGAAAGAAGTTGTTATGCCGATTGGAGGACGAGATCGAGGACCACGGATCGATACACCCATCTGAAAGCGGGGAATCGAATCTTCCTTGTTAACGCGGAGTGCTTCGTTTCGGTACCAAGGAAGGGAGCACCCTCTGAAAATGAGAGATAGAGGTATGTGATAGAGTGGATTCGGAGTGCGTAGCGTAAAAAGGAGTGCAAAGTAAGTTTCGTGCTTCGCTTCAAGTCCGTGCATTAGTAGAAGCAGGGTTCGGTTCCGTAACTGAAACTAAAACCTTAGATTCTTGGTAAGGAGGGCTTAAACGTCTTTTTAGAATTTATTTGAATAGGAAAAGAAAAAAAGCTCATAGAGGCCAGTTTCTGACCGATCGATTTGACGATTGTAGATCGGATGATTTTGACTCAAGCGAAAGCGAAAGGTGAAAAGCTAAGAAAAGAACAGTTCAAGCGAAAGGGGCTTTCTCAGGGACAAGCTCAAGCCAAGCTCACGGTTCCTTTCCCAGGTTCAGTTTACCGAGTTGTCCGAGCTCGAGTCATTAGAAATGAAGCGAAGGCTTAGTAGACAAAATCGGTCTGAGCTGCTTTAGATAGCATAAACAACGAGGACAGGGCCCACAATATACGGGGTTGAATCGGCCGTTGCCAAAGGTGCGAAGCATTTAACGGGGTGCGGCGAAGCCCAATTCGAAAGTCAATTCTTAGACAATCGGGAAGGCAAGCCAGTTTCTTGGGATAAAGTCATGTCAACGGTTCAAGTTCAAGGTACGCTTCGCTTAACGAGAAAGATTCTTTTCTTGGTAAGCAAGCGGAGGTCTTTCTCTTCTCGTCAAGAAGAGAAGACCGAAGCGTGATTCGGAGTGCTGCGCACCTTTAGCAACGGGCGAAGCCTACCGAAATGAAAGGGAAAGATATTGATTGTTTCAGGGGAATTAAACTTTCTTCCGTAAGGCAAGGTTATGGAATAAAGCGGCGGAAAAAGCCGTGTTTTGGGCGCGTCCACGTGGTCATCTTGGAAGATTCCCACTCTCTTGCTGGCAAGGCAGGTCGGTCCCGGGCGAAAACTATGACTCGTTCTGGAGTACAGAACAGGTTGAAGCAACGTGTAGAATTCGACCGAAATCTCCGGCTAGCGTCACCTTGACCCGAAATCTCTCCAAACAGACCCCGATATGCACCGGGACAGAGCCAGTGTGGGTACTAAGGTCGGACCCACAGATAGACAACTAAACCATGACTTCCACCGTAGAAATGCCGGTGAGATTGGATAGCCGTCGCCCCAATAGAATGATCCGGGCTGCGGGCCACGAACAATGTTTCGACCTAGTGAGTGTTGGTCAGCATACGATTTCCCTTCATCTCACGTGGAGGCTTCTTGCCTTTTTCGGGATCTAGGCCGATTGACGGGTTCAATCTTGGCGAGAAAGATATTCGTATAGTTTCAGTCGCCTCTCATTCTTGGTACGGGCATGGTGAATTCCGTAGTCCAAAAACTAAGGAATAATTCTTTCTTTATTCCTTAGTCCACAGGCGCTGAATTTTTTCATATAAAAGGACGAATCCCTCTTTCTTTCCCTCTTTCGTTCTGCCTCTCTTGATGATGGTTGCAGGTTTGTCGATTCTTTCTCTGCCGGTTTCTTTTTCTTTATTGGTGCTTAACAACACTATATCGATCGTAGGGCTCCGGGTCTCCGTCTTCCCATCCTCCCACCCCGAGCTCTTCCCTCACCTCGCTCCCCAGTATCGTAGGAACTTGACAGACGTGAAATCGATTGTCAACTTGAGTTTATGGTTTTTTTCCCAGCAGGCCCGATTTTTCCTCTTTTCCTTGCTTTGGTACGGCCGTGACACTGAAACCTAATCTTTCATTTTTCTTTTCTTTACGAATGGATGAAAAAACGATGTCTTCTTTGATGAGTTTGTTCTAGGTCTTTTTTCTGCAGAGGAACCACCGCCCAAAGTGCTTTCAAGAAAGCCGGAAACCGGTTGGCTAATGCTTTGACTTTTGAACATCATGCTCTGTATTTGTCTACACTAAAACTTTTCGGGCTTGGGCTCTCTCTCTTCTATCGATTGAATCGAACCAGTCCGGGTTTTTTCCGGTTCCAGATATGAAAGATCGATCAGATGAGGTACCAGAAGCTGTTTCAATGGTAACCAAGTCTTCGAGGGACTTAGACTGAAACTCTTGCTGACTCGCAGGTGCTGCATCTTCTTCGATATGAAACTATCATAGAATAGATAGGAGTTGAGAAAGATAGGCCGTCAATCAATTCAAAGAAAAGGAGAGGTTGAAACAACAATTGCTTCGAGACAAGAAAAACAGATAGGTATCAGCAATTCTGTGTTTTAACCCCCCCTCGACTGAGTTGGAGCGGTATCTATCCCAAGAAGTGAAAATCGCTGGCTGGGCTGATGGTCACGTCCGCTGCGATCTCTGAACCAAGGACGTACAGGTCAAATATAGACTACACAATCCAAGTTGTCACAAGACCCTCTGTGCCTTAGAATCGTACTCACTTACTGGAAAAATACTTTTTTTAGTTTAGAGAGAAAATGATAACGAAAAAAAAATAGAATGATGTTCAAAAGCAAAGCATTCCAAAACACCTTGTTCATTTGGACAAATTCTTTGACAGGCACGACCGGTATATAGCACGACGCAAGCAAGAAGGTGAAAGCAATGCGGAAAGAACGGTTGTTGATCTGGGCCCGCCAACCCACGAAAATGGAAAATGGGTCAAGAAAGCTCGAATGAGGAACGTGAACAATTTATCAGGTGTTGAGCCTTGACGTCTTCGCTTGGCCTTACGAGGGCAGGGATACAAACGAGGAGAATTGGGTCGACCTCCTCTTTCCCTAGTAGTATCCGCTGTCCACATACCATCTCGAAGCCCCAGTAGCACCTGCTATTAGATAATCAAGCTCTCTTGCCGGCTAGAGGAAGGGAAAGAAGAAGCGTAGCGTCCAACTTTTTGCCTTGTGAGAAGTTCCCAGCTATAGTCACTGCCATGCCCTTTTGAAAAGCCTCGTCTTGAGATCAGATGCCCTTGCTCGGCTAGTAGCTGGCATCCTCTTCCCTTGCATAGAAGGGAGAATTCTTCATACTGGATGTTGACTCCTACTCCCGAAAGAAAAGATCTAAGGCATCTTGGATAAAGTCAGGAATAGATGGCCTGCCCCCTTGCCGAAGAATCCATCTCAACTAGTTGGGTCTGAGATAGATGGGTAGGGTTGTATCCGCTCATGCTGGGTCCGTGGAAAAGGGAAATGCATGCATACTTC